ATGCTATTGGCCATACCAGTGGAAGTGATGAACCCCTTCTAAATGATACGGAGAAAAATTGGAGTGATAGTGTTAGTTATAGTTTCAGTAATGTTGATTATTTATTTGGTATCAGGGATATTTGGAGTTTGATCTCTGATGACACTTTTTTAGTTAGGGATAGTAATGGTGACAATTATTCCGTATATTTTGATATTGAAAATCATAGTTTTGAGATTGACAATGATAGTTCTTTTCTGAGTGAATTAGAAGGTTTTTTTTCTAGTTTTTTGAATAGGGGGTCTAAGAGAAACAATCACTACTATTATCATTACATGTATGATACTCAATCTAGTTGGACTAATCACATTAATAGTTGCATTAATAGTTATCTTCGTTTTGAAGTCAGTATTAATAGTTCCATTTCAGGTGGTACTGACAATTACAGTGACAGTTACATTTATAGTTTCATTTGTACTGAAAATGTAAGTGGTAGTGAAAGTGGAAGTTGTAGTATAAGAACTCGTACTAATGGCAGTGATTTCAATATAAGAGGAAGATCTAATGATTTCGATATAAATAAAAAATACAGACATTTATGGGTTCAATGCGAAAATTGTTATGGATTAAATTATAAAAAACTTCTTAGGTCAAAAATGAATATTTGTGAACAGTGTGGATATCATTTGAAAATGAGTAGTTCAGATAGAATCGAACTTTCGATTGATTCGGGCACTTGGGATCCTATGGATGAAGATATGGTTTCTATGGACCCCATTCAATTTCATTCAGAAGAGGAACCTTATAAAGATCGTATCGATTCTTATCAAAGAAAGACAGGTTTAACTGAAGCTGTTCAAACAGGCATAGGTCAACTAAACGGTATTCCCGTAGCAATTGGGGTTATGGATTTTCAATTCATGGGAGGTAGTATGGGATCTGTAGTAGGTGAGAAAATCACTCGTTTGATTGAGTATGCTACTAATCGATCTCTACCTGCCATTATTGTGTGTGCTTCTGGAGGAGCACGCATGCAAGAAGGAAGTTTGAGCTTGATGCAAATGGCTAAAATATCTTCTGCTTCATATGATTACCAATCCACTAAAAAGTTATTCTATGTATCAGTCCTTACATCTCCTACAACCGGTGGAGTAACAGCCAGTTTTGGTATGTTGGGAGATATCATTATTGCTGAACCTAATGCGTACATTGCATTTGCGGGTAAAAGAGTAATTGAACAAACATTGAATAAGACAGTACCCGATGGTTCACAAGCGGCTGAGTATTTATTCCATAAAGGCTTATTCGACCCAATCGTACCACGTAATCCTTTAAAAGGTGTTCTAAGTGAGTTATTTCAGCTCCATGGTTTCTTTCCCTTGAATCAAAATTCCAAAAATTAAAGTATAGCACTAGATTCAGTTATTTTATTTGTAGCGAACAAGTATTTAGTTCATCGTAATAAAAAAAAACTAAGAAAAATGTTCTTTGGTGATATAAGTTACACTTTCTAGTAAGAGTCAGAAGTTTCGGATAATTTTTTTTCTTCCAGATCCAGATCTATTTTTTATCTTACCCCTATTCATGATTAGGTATTATGAACCTCTACCAACAGGATAAAATAAAAAAGTGAATTTCTCTTTCCGAGGAATTCTAATTTGGGGAAATAAAAAGAATTTTATCTGGCTATCTTACGTATTAATTAAGATAGACAATAATGAAAAAAAAATATCAAAATAAAAAGAAATATCAAATATGGAAATGGAATAAAATAATTTCTATATCTATCGCATTTTTACTATGAATCCCAGTTTGTTGGATCGTATTATTTAGAGTCGCGAATTCATAATGAACTTCATTTTCATAAGAAAACTCCTTTTTAATAAGAAACTCCTTATTAGATTAGAAAGAAAGATAGAAAGAACATAAGGATGGGAGAAGAAGAATAATAAAATTTGTAAAAGAAGATTATCCTATCTATATTCGTGTAGAAAGATGAATAGGTACACTTAATTTAGTTATACATTTTTGCACTTATTTTCTATCCTTTTTTTTATTTTCTTTTTTTTTTTATTTTATTAATATTTTAATATTAAATTAAAATAGTATTTTTATATTTACTTAATTGTTTATATATACTTAGTAGTATTATATTATTTTTGAATATTATTATTCAAACTTCATATTATATAAAATATTATATAAAATACAATAGTCAATATTACTTAATATTACTTATAATAGATATACTTATCATACTTATAATAGATATACTTATCATATCATAAGATATCTTTCTAATAGATACAAATATATAGATACAAATATTAAATCGAGGCACCCATTCTATGACAGATCTCAACTTACCCTCTATTTTTGTGCCTTTAGTGGCCCTAGTATTTCCGGCAATTGCAATGGCTTCTTTATCTCTTCATGTCCAAAAAAATAAGATTGTCTAGATCCAATGGGACCAAATCTTATCAATTTATTTCAACACTGTATCATAATACAGATATTTATTTAGTGCAATATGGTACGATAGGTGGTTCTTTCCACACACAAATGAAAGAACTGTTATGCATGCGGATACATGATATCTGCATAAATGCATGTATATATATGCAGGGTATAGCTGGTTAAAAACGGAACGGATCAGTAAATACTTTTAATAGAAAGTCAATGTATCTAACCAATTACTCCACATCAGAATAGTGCTAGTTGATGAAAGTTACTTCGGGATCAAGAAAGGTAAAGTCAAATTTGGGTTATTCTCTCAATTCCAATCGAATGCAACTGGATCTAGTATAGTATGAATTGGCGATCAGAACATATATGGATAGAACTTATAAGGGGGTCTCGAAAAACAAGTAATTTTTGCTGGGCCTGTATCCTTTTTTTAGGTTCACTAGGATTCTTAGCGGTTGGAACTTCCAGTTATCTTGGTAGGAATCTGATATCCGTATTTCCATCTCAGCAAATTCTTTTTTTTCCACAAGGAATCGTGATGTCTTTTTACGGGATCGCAGGTCTATTCGTTAGCTCCTATTTGTGGTGCACAATTTTGTGGAATGTAGGTAGTGGTTATGACCGATTCGATATAAAAGAAGGAATTGTGTGCATTTTTCGTTGGGGATTTCCTGGAATAAATCGTCGCATCTTCCTTCGCTTCCTTATGAGAGATATCCAATCAATCAGAATTGAGGTTAAAGAGGGTCTTTATCCTCGTCGTGTCCTTTATATGGAAATCAGAGGTCAAGGGGCCATTCCCTTGACTCGTACTGATGAGAATTTTACTCCACGAGAAATTGAACAAAAAGCTGCCGAATTGGCCTATTTCTTGCGCGTACCAATTGAAGTATTTTGAAATGAATTGAACACAATAAAGAATAAATGTTTTCTCGGCATGGGGGAAGGAACTTGCTAATTCCTTTTTTAATACAATTGAAGTCTTTTTGGAATGTTCATTCGAACAAAACATGTTAGATTATTCTATTTCCTCCTTCCTTTGTCGTGGCGACTCCCATCCCATAGAATAAAACAAAAAAGCAGGAGGGCATATATGGAATAACTATAATAAACTATACTATAATTAAGAAAAGAAGAAATTTTGGTATACCATTTGTATACCAAAAGTATTTCGTATGCGTATGGATCCCAACTCAATTCTTTTCTACTAGAAAATTTCTACTAGAAAAAAGGCTAATCTAATAAGTAGGGATTCATCAAATATATCCGAACATGTATTTCGTAATACGGAATTCATCTCATCTTTTTAGGCCCAAAATTTTGATGATACCTTTTTTTTTCCTTGGTTGTGGCTAGACGGTGAAACATTTCGAAATAATTAACTGAGGGGGGTTTTCGTTTCGAAATCCGATTCGTTATTTTAAGTGGGTTTTCGAGTATTCATAGAAAGGAACAAATGAAGATGAAATTGCTTCGAATTTGCCCAATTGAGATATCTGGGAATAATATTGATTTTGCATTTTTATCCGAAAAGGACGGACCCTTATCCCATTTCTATATTCCTTCTAGATCCAAGAACTAAACTCAATTTTTACACAAAAATTGGAATGAATAGACCCATAGGTTCAATACCTTGTTATAGAACTCGTGCTTCAGAGAAATATCATATAGAGTCAACGAATGAAGCAGGTTCATTAACAATTAAATTCACAGATAAAAAATGAAAAAAAAGAAAGCATTGCCTTCTTTCCCATATCTTGTATCTATAGTATTTTTGCCCTGGTGGATCTCTCTCTCATTTAATAAATGTCTGGAACTTTGGGTTACTAATTGGTGGAATACCTGGCAATCCGAAACTCTCTTGAATGATATTCAAGAGAAAAACGTTCTAGAAAGATTCATAGAATTAGAAGAACTCTTTCTGTTGGACGAAATGATAAAGGAGTACCCGGAGACACATATACAAAAACTTCGTATAGGAATACACAAGGAAACGATACAATTGGTCAAAACACACAATGAATATCATCTCCATATCATTTTGCATTTCTCGACAAATATAATCTCTTTCGCTATTCTAAGTGGTTATTTTATTTTGGGTAATGAGGAACTTGTCATTCTTAATTCTTGGGTTCAGGAATTCCTCTATAACTTAAGTGACACAATAAAAGCTTTTTCGATTCTTTTAGTTACTGATTTATGGATTGGATTTCACTCGACTCATGGTTGGGAACTAATAATTGGTTCGTTCTACAACGATTTTGGATTGGCTCATAACGATCAAATTATATCTGGTCTTGTTTCCACTTTTCCAGTTATTCTAGATACAATTGTGAAATATTGGATTTTCCATTATTTAAATCGTGTATCTCCTTCGCTTGTAGTCATTTATCATTCAATGAATGAATGAAGAACTCATTTGATCTACTGATATCAATCAAATAAATCAGAATCTTTCTTCCTTTATAAAGAAAGCATTTTGAATCTTACTTAATTCTTTATATTTTATTTTTACCGGTTCAAGGTATTCGTCCTATATTCCAGTACAACTATTC